TAAACTTTAATAAGGACCTTCAAAGTCTGTTAGTCCAAGCAACTATAATTTGAATAGAATATCCCCTCGTTTAGAATCAATAAGAATATATCATATTTTTGAACTAAAAACAAATATCAAAATTTAATATTGAACTAAGAATAGATTTAAAATAATTATATAAATAGTCAAACTTATTAACATCTTTATTTTTAATAAATATTTTATATACAAAAAAAAAAAAAAAAATTAATTAATTAATAAATTAAATTATTTCTAATTTTTATTTATTTATAAGTTTAAATTATATATATGTTTTTTTTGTTTTAAAAAATTTAATATTTAAATAATTAATTTAATTTATAAAATTTTAATAATTAATTTTTATTTTAAATTAAATAAATTTAAAATAAGTAATATTTTAATAATTATTAATTAAAATTGTGCCAGCAATTGCGGTTATACAATTAATAAAAAATAAATATTTTTAAATATAATTTAAAATGTCAAATAATAAATTTAAAAAATTAAATTTAATTAGTAAAATAATAAAATTTATAATAAAAATTAATTTATTTAAGTTAATATTTTAAAATTAAAAAATTTTTTTAAGACTAGGATTAGATACCCTATTATATAAATTAATAATAAATTAAATTTAATTAGTAAAATTATTGAAAATTAAAGAATTTGACGGTATTTAAATCATTTTAGAGGAATTTGTATAATAATTGATAATCCACAATTTATTAAACTTATTTTTAAAATTTTGTATATCGTTGTTATAAAAATATTTTTTATAAATTTATTAATATTTAAAATTTTAAATTTAAAATTATATCAAATCATGATACAAATTATATAAATAAGAAAAATATGAATTACAATAATAATTTAATAATTATAATTTTTTTTATGAAATAAAAAAATTTAAATTGGATTTAATTGTAATTAAAAACATTTATTTTTAATGATTAAAGTTTTTAAATATGTACATATTGCCCGTCGCTCTTATTATATTATAAAATTAATTAAGATAAGTCGTAACAAAGTAGAAATATTGGAAAATGTTTCTAGAATTATACAAATTAAAACTAAAATTTAGTATTTTATTTACAATAAAATTTTAATTGTGAAAATCAATTTAATTTGAAAATAAATTTAAAAAATTAAAAAAATAAAATTTTTGATTTTTTAAAATAATTAGTAAAATATTATTAAATTTTTAAAAAAAAATTTTAGTATTTAAATAGAAAAAAAAATTAATATTTATAGTTAATTAGTAATGTAAATGAAATTTGAAAAAATTTAAAAAAATAATATATTTAAAAGATAAATTAAATTTTTTTATCTTGTGTATCAGAGTTTAAAAATTATATTATATTATAAAATATTTTTTTCGAAAAAAATTAAGAGATAAAATTTTTAAATTTTAATTGTGGAAAAAACTTTAAATAAGAAATTTTTGTAATGAAAAGTTATTCGATTTTTTTTATTTCTAATTTTTAAAGAAAAAAATTTAATTTTGAATTTAATTTTGGATTTAAAAGATTTTTAAATTTATATTATATAAAAATTAAATATTTATATTTATAGGGATAAGCTTATAATTAAAATTTTATATTTTATTAAATTTAAATTAATAGAATTTTAAAATTAAAATTTTTTATTTTACTTGAAATTTTTAATAAATTATCTATTAAAAATTAATTTATTTTAAAATATTTAATTAAAAATTTATTTAAAATTATTTATAAATTTAAATTAATTAGATTTAATGTTAAAATTAGTATAAAATTAATATTTTAAAAAGAAAAAAAAATTAGTTTTAAGAATTAGGCAAAAAAAAATTAAATTTAAATAGTTTATTTCACCTGTTTAACAAAAACATGTCTTTTTGTAAAAAATAATAAGTCTAATCTGCCCACTGATAATGTTTATTGAAGGGCTGCAGAAATTTAACTGTACAAAGGTAGCATAATAAGTTGTTTTTTGATTAAAAACTAGAATGAATGATTAAATGAAATTAAAGCTTTTTTAAATTAATTAAGTAGAATTTGATTTTTTTGTTAAAAATCAAAAATTTATATTTTAGACGAGAAGACCCTTTAGATTTTAATTAAAAATTTTTAAATATATAATTTTAAATTTAATTTATAAATATTTAATTTGATTGGGGTGATTGTTAAATTTAATTAACTTTAATTTGTAATAAAATTTTAATTAAAGAAATTGATGAATAAAGGATTTAATTTGTTGGATTAAAAGAATAAATTACCTAAGGGATAACAGCGTAATTTTAATTTTTAGATCTTATAAAAATTAAAGATTGCGACCTCGATGTTGGATTAAGATGAAATAGAAATGCAGTTGTTTTTGTTTTTAGTCTGTTCGACTATTAAAATCTTACATGATCTGAGTTCAAACCGGTGTGAGCCAGGTTGGTTTCTATCTAAATTAACAATGTAAATTTCTAGTACGAAAGGATTGATTTTTGGAAATAATGAGTTTAGGAATATTATTGAAAGAAAATAAGTAGATATTAGATGAAATTATTTTGGCAGAATTAATGTGATGAATTTAGGTTTCATTAATATATAAATTTATTTATATAAATAATAATTCAATTGATAGAAGTTTTAATTTTATTATTAAATATACTAATTTTAATAATTGGGGTATTAGTTGCTGTAGCTTTTTTTACTTTATTAGAACGAAAGTTTTTAGGTTATATTCAATTTCGTAAAGGTCCGAATAAGTTAGGATTGATTGGTATTGTTCAGCCTTTTAGAGATGCTATTAAATTATTTGTAAAAGAATTTTATTTTCCTTTTAAGTCTAATATAAGTTTCTATTTAATTTCTCCTATTTTTAGATTGTTTTTGTCTTTAATAATTTGATTAATTTTTCCTTATTTAGAAGGATTAAATTTTTTAGGGATAGGATTTTTATTTTTTCTGTGTTTATTGAGATTTGGTGTGTATTTAGTTATGATATCTGGATGATCTTCAAATTCAAATTTCTCTTTTTTGGGGGGAGTACGAGCTATTGTTCAAACTATTTCTTATGAAGTAAGTTTGATTTTTTTATTTTTAAGAGTGATTATTTTAGTGATAAATTTTAATTTAATTAATATTTTTATTTATCAACAAAGGATTAGTTTTTTTTATTTTATAATTCCTATTGGGTTAATAATTTTTGTTTCATTATTAGCTGAGTGTAATCGGACTCCTTTTGATTTTTCAGAAGGAGAGAGAGAGTTAGTTTCAGGGTTTAATGTAGAGTATGGAGGAAGAATATTTGCTTTGTTATTTTTATCTGAATATGCAAGAATTTTATTTATAAGTTTAATTTATGTCATTTTTTTTTGGGGAAGAAGATATTTTGGGGTATTAATGTTCTTAAAAATTAGAGTTATTGCTAGTGTATTTATTTGAGTGCGAGGGACATTACCTCGTTATCGATACGATAAATTAATAGGATTAACTTGAAAAATTTTTTTACCTGTTTCTTTGGGGAGATTTATATTATTAATTAATATTTTAAATTTATAATTGAAAATTAATTAGTTAAATTAATAGAATATATAATTCTTTCTTAAGTTTTCAAAACAAATGCTATTTAGGCAAGCTCATTAATTATTTGATTAAAAAATTTCAAGTTTTATTAAATAAAGGAAGAAGTAAGTAAAAGGAAAAATAGAATACAGTTATGATTTGTCCAATATTTATAAATGGATAGTCAATTGATTTAGATCCAATTCATGTTAAAATTAAAAAAATAGCAAAGAATATTCAAAATCAGATTTTATTAAAATAGAAAAATGCATTTCTTTGGATATACTTTTTTCTTAAAAATGGTATAATAAAAAGAATTAAAATTGATATTAGAAGAGCAATTACTCCTCCTAATTTTCTTGGAATTGAACGTAAAATAGTATATGCAAATAAAAAATATCATTCAGGTTGAATATGGGGTGGGGTTGAGAGGGGGTTAGCCAGTTGGAAATTATCTGGATCTATCAGTAGAAAAGGATTATTAAGTGTTATATATATAAAGAATAAAAAAAATACTATCATTCCTAAAAAATCTTTTAAAGTAAAATATGGATTAAAAGGAATTTTATCTAGTGATTTTTTTAAGTTTAAGGGGTTATTTGATCCTGTTTGATGAAGGTAAAAAATATGAATTATTACAAGTATGACTAAAGTTAATGGAAGGGTGAAATGTAAGGAGAAAAATCGATTTAAAGTTACATTATTAATAGCAAATCCCCCTCAAATTCATTGTACTAAATCTGATCCAATATAAGGAATAGCAGATATTAGATTTGTAATTACTGTTGCACCTCAAAAAGATATTTGTCCTCAAGGAAGAACATACCCTAGGAAAGCGGATCCTATACATAGTAAGAAAATGACAATTCCTACTCTTCATGTATGAATAAAATAATATGATTCATAATAAATATTTCGTCCAATATGTATGTATAAGCAAATAAAAAATATAGAAGCTCCATTAGAGTGAATTAAGCGGTATAATCACCCATTTTCTACATTTCGGTTAATGTGAACAACTCTTTCGAATGCTAAATCAATATTAGGACAATAGTGTATGGATAAAAAAAATCCTGTAAAAATTTGAATAATTAAGCATAGTCCTAAAAGAGATCCAAAATTTCATCAGAATGAGATGTTTGATGGTGTAGGTAACGTTATCAGAGAAGAGGAAAAGATTTTTAATAGTACATTTTTTTTAAAAATTTTCATTATTAGTTATTTAATAGCACGTAGTGGGCCGTATATTATATTTGTAAATATAGCTACTATTAGTAAAGAAATTAGTAAGTAAATAATTAGAATGATAGTAATTATTATAGTAAAATTATTATAAATTTTGGATACATTTATAATAATTTCTTTATTAATAAAAAAATTTAAATTTAGTTTTGAAATTATAAAATTTAATCAGAAAAAATTTTTATAATAGGATATTATTAATAAATAAATATATAAAATGAAAGAAAGAATTATAAAATTAATATTAAATTTAAAAATTTCATTTGATGTAATTGAACATATATAAATAAATAGAATTAAGATTCCTCCTAATATAATTAAATATAAAATATAGGATATTCAATAAATATTTGAATTAATATTTAAAATTATTCTAAAAATTAAAGTTTGAAATAAGATTAATATTCCTATATTTAAAGGAGTTTTAATAATTATTAAAATTAAAGAAATTAAGAAAGTAAGATTTATTAGGATAAATTTAATTATTTCAATTAATAGTTTTTTAAAAAATAATAATTTTGGAAATTATAGATATAATTTATTTATTTAATTGAAGTTTTTAAAGTGAAACTTATTTTTGAATTACAAAATCAATATTTTAATTAAATTATAAAAACTAATGATTTTATATTTATATATATTTATTTTAATTTTTTTAATAGGGAATGTGATATTCATTTTAAATCGTAAGCATTTATTAAATATACTATTAAGATTAGAAATATTAATGATAGTGTTATTAATTAGGTTTAGTCTAATTTTTTTAAATTTAATTAATGAAGAATATTTTTTATTATTATTTATAATTTTTATAGTTTCAGAAGGGACTTTAGGTTTATCTATTTTAGTGTCATTAATTCGATTAGTTGGAAGTGATTATTTTCAAATTTATAATTTAATAGGATGTTAAAATTTTTAGGATTTTTTTTTTTTATATATTTTTTTAATTATTGGTCATTAATTTATTTATTAATTATTTTAATTTTTATGTTAGGAGTGACTAATATTAATATTTTTATATTTAGTAGTTTAACAGAAATATTAGGATTAGATGTTTTAAGATTTAATATAGTTTTTTTAAGTTTATGAGTTTGTTTGTTAATATTAATAGTTTCTTATAATATTTATTTTACAAATATGTTTTATAAATTTTATATTTTAAATATATTTGTATTGATGTTATCTTTAATTTTAACTTTTTCTATAACTGATTTGTTTTTTTTTTTTATTACCTTTGAGGTAAGAATTTTACCAGTATTATTTATTATTATTGGATGAGGATATCAGCCAGAACGGATGCAGGCAGGGATTTATTTAGTATTTTATACTATATTTGGGTCATTGCCGTTATTAATGAGAATTTTTTACGTTTATAATAGTATCTATTCAATGGATTTTTTTTTTTTTTTTAATTTTAATAATTTAATTTTATATTTTTGTTTAATTTTTGCTTTTTTAATTAAAATGCCAATATTTTTAGTGCATTTGTGGCTTCCTAAGGCTCATGTCGAAGGTTCTATTGCTAGTTCAATAATTTTAGCTGGAGTTATGTTGAAATTAGGGGGGTATGGCATATTGCGGGTATTTAAATTAGTAGAGTTAATTTCATTGAAATTTAATATTATTTGGTTTGTGATTTCCTTAATGGGGGGAGTTTTAATTAGATTGATATGTTTACACTTAATAGATTTAAAGTTGTTAATTGCTTATTCTTCTGTAGTTCATATAAGATTGGTAATTGGTGGGATTATGACGTTAAATTATTGAGGATTTATGGGGGGTTTAGTTTTAATAATTGGTCATGGATTATGTTCTTCTGGCTTATTTGTTTTAATTGGATTTATGTATGATCGATTAGGAAGACGAAGAATGATAGTTAATAAAGGACTTATTAACTTAATTCCTAATTTAACTTTTTGATGATTTTTATTTTTAAGGTCTAATATGGCTGCCCCTCCTTCATTAAATTTATTAGGTGAAATTAGGTTATTTATTAGAATTATTTCATGATCGAAGGTTAATATTTTAATTATATTTTTCTTATCTTTTTTTAGAGCTTGTTATAGAATTTATGTTTTTATTTTTAGTCAACATGGGATAGTATTAAAAAGAATTTATTTCTTGAAATTGATTAACTTACGAGAATATCTTATTTTATTTATGCATTGAGTTCCTTTAAATATTTTAATTTTAAAGACAGATTTATTTTTAAATTGATTTTAATTTAAATAGTTTAATTAAAATATTGATTTGTGGAGTCAAAGATATTTATAAGATAAATTTTAAATTATAAATAAAAAATTAAATTTAAGTATTTTAAGAATACTGTTTTTATCCATTATTGGAATTATAAGATTTATCACAAGAATTAATTTGATTTATTTAGATCTAAGAGTTTTTATTGAGATTGAATTAATTAGATTAAATTCTTCAAGAATTGAAATAGTTCTTATAATTGATTGAATTTCAATATTTTTTTTTTTTTGTGTTATAATAATTTCTTCTATAGTAATTTTTTATAGAAAATCTTATATGAGTGGTGAAGTTTATATAGAGCGATTTATTTTATTAATTATTTTATTTGTATTATCAATAGTTTTATTGATTTTTAGTTTAAATTTAATTTCTATTTTATTGGGGTGAGATGGATTAGGATTAGTTTCATTTTGTTTAGTTATTTATTATCAAAATAGAAAATCTTTAAATTCAGGAGTTTTAACTATTTTAAGAAATCGAGTGGGGGATGTTTTAATTCTTTTGTCAATTAGATATTTTATTAATTTTGGAAGATGAAATTTTTTGCCTTATGTTAAAATTAGATTTTTAAATGGAGAGATAATAAGACTTATTTTAGTATTGATAGTATTAGCCTCTATGACTAAAAGAGCTCAGATTCCTTTTGCAGCTTGATTGCCTGCCGCTATAGCTGCCCCTACTCCTATTTCGGCTTTAGTTCATTCATCTACATTAGTTACAGCGGGGGTTTATTTACTTGTACGAATAATTGAATTTGAAAGATTAAGTTTAATTTTAAATTTTTTGTTAATTATTTCTAGATTAACGATATTAATAGCTGGAATTAGAGCTAATTTTGAATTTGATTTAAAAAAAATTATTGCTCTTTCCACTCTTAGTCAATTAGGATTAATGATAGCTATTTTATGTTTAGGGTTTAAAAATTTAGCTTTTTTTCATTTATGTTCTCATGCTATATTTAAGTCTTTATTATTTATATGTGCTGGTATAATTATTCATAATATAAAAAATTGACAAGATATTCGAATAATAGGGGGAATTGGGTATTTTATGCCTATGGTTTTTATTAATTTAAATATTGCTAATTTAGCTTTATGCGGAATGCCTTTTTTAGCTGGGTTTTATTCTAAGGATTTAATTTTAGAAATAGTAATATTTTCTAATTTTAATTTAATAATTTTTTTTTTTTTTTTTTTTTCTGTTGGAATAACGGTTAGATACTCAGTACGTTTAATTTATTTGAATTTTTTAAAGGAATGAAATTTAAGTTCTTATTATAGATTAGATGATAAGGATAGAATTATATTAGGTAGAATGTTTTTTTTATTAATAATGTCTATTATAGGTGGAAGATTAATAATATGATTGATTTTACCTAAATTATATTTTATTTTTATTAGATTTTACTTGAAATCTATAGTTATAATTACTATAGGAATTGGTTTTATAGTAGGGGTGTTAGTAGCTAAATTTAATTTAGTTTTAAATAATAAATATAGATTAAAGATTTTATTTTTTTTTAGTTTAATGTGGTTTATTCCTAATATTACTTTATTTAGGTTTAATAAATTATTATTAAAATTAAGATTAAATATTGATAAAGTTTTAGATTTAGGATGATTGGAAGAATTAGGGGGAATAAAATTATATAAATTTATGATTAGAGTGGGGGCTAGAAATTATTATTTACATTTAAGTTATTTAAAGATTTTTATTTATTTATTTGGATTCTTTTTTTTTTTCTTCTTAATAATTTAATTGATTTAGATAGCTTAAATTTTAGAGCGTTATATTGAAGATATAAAAGTAATGATTATAATTTCTAGATAATTTATAAATTTTATTAAATATTTTTTCATTGAAAATGAAATGTTTTTAGTTAAACTATTATAAATAGAAATAAAAATGAATTTGATCACTTTGAATTTAAATTAGAAGTTTAAATGATTATATATTTCTTTAATTGGAAATATTTATTTCTATGAAATCATTAACAATGATTTACCTCATCTATTGGTTTCAATTAAAAATAAGGAGCGAATAGCTCTAGGTTTAAGTCGAAATTAAATTTAATTAAATATTAGTTCTTATTTATTTAAAAAGAAAATTTAATTCACAAAAACTTAAGATTAATTGGAAATTCAATAATTATTAAATGCAAATTAATTGTTTTAATTAAACTATAATCCTAAAATTTTCAATTTAAGTAATTTATAAATCATTCATAAAAAATTCCTAAGATTAAGATAATTATAAAAAAAATAGTAGTTAGATATCAATAAAGTTTTCTATTGATTTCATAAGTTAAAATTAAAGGAAAAATGATAGAAATTTCTACATCAAAAATTAGAAAAATAATAGTAATTATGAAAAATTGAATTGAGAAAGGTATACGGGGTTGGGACTTAGGATCAAATCCACATTCAAACGGAGAAAATTTTTCTCGATTGAAATTTTTTTTTTTTGAAATTAAGATAGATAGAAGAGCTATAATTCTAGGGATAATTAATGAAATTAATCTAATTGATATAATAGAAAAAATTATTTATATTATTATGGAATAAACGATTTGATTGGAAGTCAAATATACTAAGTTATATTATATAAATATAAGTTTATTTTCTTCATCAATACATGAAGGTAAATAAAACAATTCAAACTACATCAACAAAATGTCAGTATCAAGCTGCGGCTTCAAATCCGAAATGATGATTTATGGAAAATTGATTTTTTATTATTCGAAAGAGAGTAGTAAWTRRAAWSMTNGTWSCWAYRAAKAAAATTRAKCCAAAAAMTCTATCAGCAATTGAAAATGGAGCTTTGAAGTATTCATATACTTGAATTGAAGTGAAATAAAATCTTAATAAAATTGTGATAATAAGACTTTGAATTCTTTGATTTAGTTTATTTTCGAGAAGGCAGTGGTGGGATCAAGTAATAGAAATACCGGATGTTAGGAGAATTAATGTATTTAGAAGGGGAATATGGAAAGGGTTAAAAACATTAATATTTATAGGGGGTCAAAGGGATCCTAATTCAATGTTAGGAGATAATCTTCTATGAAAGAAAGTTCAAAAGAAAGAAATAAAAAAGAAAACTTCAGAAATAATGAATAAAATTATTCCTCAACGTATATTTAAATTAACTTTTAAAGTATGGATTCCCTGGAAAGTTCTTTCTCGAATTACGTCACGTCATCATTGAATTATGGAGAGAATAATAATTGTTAATCCAATGAGAATAAATCAATTTAATTGAAATTCTTTGAATCATTTAGTTATTCTTAATATAAAAATTATTGTTCCAAGGGCTCTTGTTAGAGGTCAAGGTCTAAAGTTTACTAAATGAAAAGGATGATTATGATGGGATGTCATTTAAATTTTAATGAATTTCTGAAGTGTAAAGGGATCTTAAAATAGTAAATACATATGTTTGAATGACTCTAACTGAAATTTCTAAAATTAGTAGTATGATTTCTGCAATTACTAGAAAGAAAGTAAAAAAGAAAGGAATTATTGATCCGTTTTGTCTAAGTAAAGTAATTAATAAGTGGCCAGCAATTATATTTGCTGTAAGACGAATAGCTAATGTTCCAGGTCGAATTATATTTCTTGTAGTTTCAATTAGAACTATAAAAGGTATTAAAAGGGGAGGGGTTCCTGTGGGAATTAAATGTTTAAATATATTTTGGGTTTTATTTAATCATCCAAAAAATATTAAAGATAATCAAATAGGTAGTGAAAATGATAAATTAAAAATTAAATGACTTGTTGAGGTAAAGATATAGGGGAATAATCCTAAAAAATTATTAAATAAAATTATTATAAATAGTGATACAAATAAGATTTTATTTCCTTTGAAATTATTAGATTTTATTAGGTTATTAATTTCATTATTTAGGAAATTGAATAATATAATGAACATTATATTAAATCGTGATGGGTTTAATCAATAATTTAATGGAAGAAATAGAAAAATTAAAGTAGATCTTAATCAATTAAGTTGAATATTTATAATAGAGGAGTAAGGGTCAAAAATAGAGAATAAATTATTTATCATATTCAATTAAGTTTTAAAGGAGAGATTGAAGATAAATTAGTTGATGATTGAGAGAATGAGTGATTGAAATAAATATTTGTAAAAATAATATAATAAATTAAAGAAAAAAATAATATTAATATTAATCAATTTAAAGGTATTATTTGAGGGATTAAAGATTATTTTTAAAGGAATGACTTAAATTTGACAAATTTATATTATAAATTTAACTAAATCTTTAGGTTTCATTAGAAATAGACGCTAATTATTATGATATGGTTTAAGAGACCTATACTTGCTTTAAGTTATCTAATGATATTAATTAAAAGATTTAATTCATTTAAAGAAATAATTTAAATTAATTCTTTCGATACAAATAGGCATAAAACTATGGTTGGCCCCACAGATTTCTGAACATTGCCCATAAAATAGCCCTGGTCGATTAATTAAAAAGGAAATTTGATTTAGGCGGCCAGGTATTGCATCTGTTTTTATACCAATAGCAGGAATTGTTCAAGCGTGAATTGTGTCTGATGAAGAGATTAATGATCGAATTTGAAGATTAAAGGGAAGAATAATTCGATTATCTACATCTAGTAAACGGAAAGAATTTTCGGAGGATAATGGAATTATATATGAATCAAATTTAATATTTTTAAAATCAGAATATTCATAAGATCAATATCATTGATGACCAATAATTTTTAAAGATAGATTGGGCTTATTAACTTCATCTATAAGGTATAAAAGATGTAAGGAAGGAAATGCGATTATTAATAAAAAAATTCTAGGAATTATAGTTCAAAAGAATTCAATATTTTGGTGTTCAAGAAGATTAAAATTATAAAATTTATTAGTGAGATTAGATGAAATTATATATAGAATAAAAATAGAAATTAAAATAATAATTACTATTGTTGAATCATGGAAATATAATAGATTTTCTATAAGAGGAGATCTTCTATTTTGAAGATTTAAATTTGATCAAGATGCCAATTCTAAAAAAAGATGATTCTTTATTGATGAAGCTTAAATTCATTACATTAATTCTGTCATATTAGAAAAGTGATTATTTAATTCTTAGGGAAGGAAGTTCGTTAAATGAATGCTCCAGAGGAGGGGTTTTTTGGATTCATTCAATAGATGAGGAAAGATTTATAGAAAAAATAATAAATTTTTTATTAACTATTCTTTCTCAAATTAAGAAAATTAAAATTATAATTCTAATTAATGAAATAATTGACCCTAGAGATGATACTACATTTCAAGAGAGGTAAGAATCGGGGTAATCAGAGTACCGACGAGGCATTCCTCTTAATCCTAAGAAATGTTGTGGGAAAAATGTTATATTGACTCCTAAAAACATAGTAATAAATTGAATTTTTAAGTATATATTATTTAAAGTTAATCCTGTAAATAATGGATATCACTGAATGAATCCAGCTATAATAGCAAATACAGCTCCTATAGATAAAACATAATGGAAGTGAGCAACTACGTAGTAAGTATCATGAAGAACAATATCAATAGAAGAATTTGATAAAATAATTCCAGTTAATCCTCCAATTGTGAAAAGGAAAATAAATCCTAAGGTTCAAATTAATGCTGGATTTATTTTTAATAATGAACCATTAAGATTGGCTAATCAACTAAAAATTTTAATTCCAGTAGGAATAGCAATAATTATAGTAATAGAAGTATAATAAGCTCGAGTGTCAACATCTATACCTACTGTAAATATATGATGGCCCCATACGACAAATCCTAATAATCCAATAGAGATTATTGCATAAATTATTCTAAGACTCCCAAAAGATTCCTTTTTTCTTCTTTCTTGGACAGTAATATGAGAAATAATTCCAAATCCGGGGAGAATTAAAATATATACTTCTGGATGACCGAAAAATCAAAATAAATGTTGATATAAAATGGGGTCTCCCCCTCCTGCTGGGTCAAAAAAAGATGTATTTAAATTACGATCTGTTAGTAGTATAGTAATCGCGCCAGCTAAAACAGGTAGGGATAATAGAAGTAAAATGGCAGTAATAGCTACTGATCAGACAAAAAGAGGAAGAATTTCATAATTTAATTTATTAATTTTTATATTAAAAGATGTAGTAATAAAATTAATTGCTCCTAAAATTGATGAGATACCAGCTAAATGAAGAGAGAAAATAGTTAAATCTACTGATCTTCCTAGGTGGGATAGATTAGATGATAGTGGAGGGTAAACAGTTCAACCTGTGCCAGCTCCTGAATTTATTATTCTTCTTAAAATTAAAAGAAGTAATGAAGGAGGTAAAAATCAAAATCTTAAATTATTTATTCGAGGGAAGGCTATATCTGGGGATCCTAATATTAAAGGAACTAGTCAGTTTCCAAATCCTCCGATTATAATGGGTATAACTATAAAGAAAATTATAATAAATGCATGAGAAGTGACAATTACATTATAAATTTGGTCATTTCCAATTAAAGACCCTGGAGTTCTAAGTTCAATTCGAATAAGGAATCTTAAAGAAGATCCAACTAATCCGGATCAAATTCCGAAAATAAAATAAAGAGTTCCAATATCTTTGTGATTAGTGGAAAATAATCATTTTTTCATTAGTTAATTTTATTAGTAAAATGGCTGATTAAAGTGATAAATTGTAAATTTATTTATAAATAGAAATATTTTTTTACTAAAAGTTTTATAGTCTAAGAAAGATTTAAAATTGCAAATTTTAAGTTATAAGGTTAATTATTAAGACTTAAAGAAAATCTTTATATTTAATTTTGAAAATTAAAAGTTTATTTAACTTAAAATCTTATTAAATAAAAAAAAAAATGTTTAAAAATAATAATCCTGTAGTAGAGATGTAAGATAAAAAAAATAAATTAAAATTAATATTTGTATTTCACTTAGATTGTAATTTATTTAAAAAGATTAAAGGAAAAAATAGTTGTATATAATAATATAAATTAATTAAAGATATAATAACAATAAAAAGGATAATATATCTTTTTATTTGAATAAAATAAATTGAAATTAGTCATTCTGGAATAAATCCTAAAAAGGGGGGGAGTCCTCCTAAAGATAATATATTAATTAAAATAAGAATAATAAATAATTTATTGTTTTTAATATTATGTAATTGGCTTAAGAATGTTAAATTAATAAAATTAAAAAATATAAATAAATTTATTGAAATTAAAGAATAAATAAATATAAAAAAAAGGAATATTATTTCTCTGATGATAATTGCTCTAAATATTCATCTAAAATTGAAAATTGAAGAATATGAAAGAATTTTCCGAATTCTTAGTTGATTTAATCCCCCTAAAGATCCAAACAAGCAATTTAAAATAATGATTAAATATAAAAATTTAATATTTAAATAAAAGGAAATTAGAATAATTGGAGGAATTTTTTGAATAGAAAAAAAAATAAATATTCTGAGTCAGTCGAAACTTTCAATTAAATTAATTATTCAAAAGTGAAAAGGGGCTCTTCCTAACTTAAATAATAAACAAATAATAACATTTAAAAATAATAATGGCAAAAAGAAATTTTTATTTATCATTTTTCAATTAATTAATGAAATAATGAATAATAAATTAACTGAAGAAATAGATTGGATAAGAAAATATTTAATTGAGGTTTCGGATCTTAGAAAATTTTTTTTTTTAAAAATAAATGGTAAAAAGGAAAATGTATTGAGTTCCAGTCCTATTCAGCAACTAATTCATGAATTAGAAGAAATAGTAATTATAATACTAAATATTATCAAAGTAAAAAATATTAACTTATTTATTCTATCATAATAATCCTTTAGTCAGGCACTTTATAATATAAAAATTATATATTTTTTAATAANNTTAATTAAATCTAAAAGATTCAAAATCTTTGGTGCATAAACACTAAAATATAATTATTTAAATATAAGTATAAAAATATAATGATTTTGTAAAAATTTATAATTAATAAATAATTTGTTATCAAAATATTTCAAACAAATAAATTTTTTTAAAATTTATTTAATT